TTATTTGGCACAGTCGAATCGGGGTCTGAACTGTGTTTTAGGGCGTCCTGCATATAAGTTGAACAGCCAAGGCTGCGCCGACATGAGCTCCTAACGATATTTCAAAAGGCTGAAGGAGCCGCAAACATATGTCGTTCTTCCGTTTCTTCGTCAGAATCATCGCATTCATCGCATTTTTCGTCAAATTCATCGCATTCATCGTCAGAATCATCGCGGTAATCAACATCTACAAAATCCCTTATTTTTTGATAGTATGGGCATTGATCCTCCAAAGAATACAAGCTAGTGTAAATATTTATTAATATATCAATATTATTTATGTCTATATCCGGTAGTATATCTAACATATCCATAGGCTTTAAATAACTAGGCAGTTTTAACCCCTCATCTTCAAGTAGTGGAAGTAAAATATAAAGACAGATTTCTTCTTTCAACGTTTGAATAATAGATTTGTCTATCATACTATGAAGACCTTTCCAGGTAAATGTATCACACATCCAGGCAACATCCCACACAACCCTAACAAGAACTTCGGTCGGAACATTTCTTAATTGAGTCCGTTGGATCACATCTAATAGATGCATGATAATAGAAACATGTATAGATTTCCTGTGTACCCTAAACATAATAGACTTTTCTTTTAACTAGAAAAAAGACTGGATTTTGCATAGCCTAGACTATGAGGCCTACAACCTGGACAATAAACAAACCTGCCATAGCCTGTTATGGGGCTATAAACCTAATAAGTCTATTATCCCTCAGTAGATCTAGCTACTGAGACTGGCTTTTCTTTTTTCTCTATACGGTATTTCTTAAGATAAACAGACTACAGTCATCCTTTAGTCAGGAGGCACTCAACGCAGATGCTGGATGGGAACTTCTATTCTTGTTTACCTGGCTTATTTCTATTTTTCTTTGTATCCCTAACTAATAACCAAAGTAATTCCACAAGAACATGAATTACTGTTTCTATGTTGTATGACTGGATGTGCATTTACCTACTGACTCCATCAAAGAGTTATTTCCAAGTTTCAAGCATATGGATGTGGAAAACGGGGCCAATGAGGTTGAAAATCTGGAATATGTGCCATTGGTATGGTTTTTATACGCTCTACTTCCCGAAGCAAGTAAGCTCAACATTCCTTGTATGATTGAGTTTATTAGGTTCCTTTCTTTTCTGTAAGTTTACTAAGGCTGGTTCTCTTTTAGATTGAATATTGATTTAAACTTGCCTATGGCTTTCTAAAAAGCGTAGTTTAGGTGCTATGAAGGGTTGTATCCGTACCCCCGTAATAAGCACCTTACGAGCGTCCCGAGCCAATGAGGGAGAAAGTCGACGGGTCCCCTGCATCATCAGATGAGGGACACGCTTTCTCCGCTGACCTAAATATGTTACAGGCTTAAGAAGGGATGGAGCTAACGAGAGGTTTGTAGGCCCCGAGCGACGTACGCTAAGGTAGTCAGCATCTGGGCCGGTCAGTAGAACAACCCTCGTAGTATAGCGATAGACCGATGCTAGAGTTCCTTCTTTTTGTTTCGAGGTACCTTCCTTTTCAGTCTCTCGTTTATTGCCCTTCAGGCTAAGTAAAGAATTTAATCATTCTTTCTCTAAATAAGTTTTTTGCTCTTTCGATTCATCTGGTAACTCTTGTACCCAATACAATAGGTCCTAGACATTATTCCATCCAGGGATAAGCCCTGTAGGCATAGAAGCGAAAGATGATAGGAGATAATCTAGTCGTCCTTTGAAGTCTTCTTCCTTGCCCTTCAGGTTCCCTAAGTCATTAGCTGAAGAAGTCCCGTCAATGGATAAGAGCAGGTAAAGCCACGAGCAAGCTTTATCTAAATCTGCTAACTCCTAGGTAAGGCTTATGCCGAAAGAACTGATATTAGAGTTATATTGGTCTTGTAAGCGTAATAAGCTAGACACATGTTGTATACTGCCCATATATCTTCTCATTTTACAGATTTTCCAGAACTTGGTGGATATCCACCGGATCCGGAGTAATCGTTAATACACCAGTAGTAATTAATACGGCAATTATGATACCTAATCCAACGTTACGTAGTACATTACCACTTACTTCCTGTGGGATCTTTACTTCATCAAGTGGGGGTACAGACGTAAAGGCATCTTTAATAGTCTCAGATACATTATCATTCACGCTAATTATAGCAGAACGGAAATTGGGTACTAGGGTCTCTACATTGTTGAATGGGTCATATGAAACAATAGGCCCAAAGAAATCTGTAGGTATTATACCGTCAGTACATGGAGAAAATCCATAACAAATTGCGCAACAAAGTCCCGTACTTGTTAGTATTACTATACGGTAAAAGGTCCCATGTAACAAGGTTACAACCTCAATTTTATTTTTATAATAATTAGCGTCAATAGCACTCCTGATACCATCTTGATGGGTAAAGGTACACAAATCTCGTATAGAGGCACTGTTTTTACTTATTTCTATACCAAGTGTATCCCTCAAGAGTTTGAGACGATTCAAACTAGTTGGTATTAACATATCATCAATGATAAATTGTGTTTGACCTGGTTTAAAACGATATAATAATCCCATAAAGACTTTCTTTGGTAGTGTACATAATTCATATGCGTCTATGCATGCCGGCAACCCTCGAGGAATATTAAATAGAGAACTATAAGATAGATCCGCTATATTTTTTCTATCGATAAGTGGAGGATTCTCCATATATCTACGAACACATGACATAAGTATACCAATCGCAATACGAGGAAGAAAAAAAGGAGGTTGAACCATACCAGGTATGCGATGACACACTAGTTGTGAGGACGAAGATGAAGAACCTTCGCTAGAACGCTTGCATCTTGAAGAACCTGAATCAGAACCCAAAGGAGGGTTAGGCATACGAAGTCTAGGATGACACGCTTGTGGGGACGAAGATGAGGATTCACCGTCATCAACAAGAGGAGGTGAGGATTCACCGTCATCATCAATCAGAGAGAGTGTCTCCCACCTCTCCTCAGTATTTTTAGTTACATTCAAGGAATTTCTTAATTTTTCAAGAGAAAAGGCAGGTGATGCTCTCATATAACGAAACGATATATAGCAAATAGTAGAACGACAGACAGATATATAGCATAGACTAGGAACATTTAACCGAGAATCAGACATAATCATATTTTTCTTTTCTTTATATTATGAGTAAAAACCTGGATTAAAGGATTTTGCATGGTATAATACCTATTCTTGGATATATGTATTTAGGAAGACAATTCTAATAGAGCATTCTTTCATTCTGTGTTAATTGAATGATATTAAGAAGGGATCTTCCTTATCATATACACAAGAAAGGGGTATTCTTAACCATGGGCCCCACCCTGTGGTCCTGGTGTTAGACTATACTATACTAACCCTTAGAAGCAAGTAGAGGGAGGAATCAATCAACTACCTCTGTGCTTTCAGGGATTGGGCATCCATATAATCTTCTTTGTAAGAAGTAACCTATATATGGAAAGGATATTTTCTACCGGGAATCAATATTACTCAGCTCCCCGACTGCCCTATAACCGAATATAGTAAATAGTCAACACCAGGTTATCCACACTCTAGAAATTGCATAAACTATATGAATAGAACTGCTCTAGAGATAGGCCTGTAATTACTCTATAAGGGGTTAGCATATAGTATTGTATTTGGCTACCATTTTTATTTGCCAGCTTTTCTGGATTTCCGAGGCCGGATCTACCGCAGTGGAATTCTTCATTTCCACGAACGTGATCTAGCCAGAAGCCTGGTCGTCTTTGCGGAAGACGCTATTGATATCGATATGACTCCCGAAAAAGAAAAAGAGCGAATTCTACAGACTTTTTGTCAAGCATCATCCTTCCATTACATGGGGTTTCCAAATTACTATGATAGTTTAAACTGGTTTTTAGATAATATCGTATCTCTATATGATGCTAATACTTTAATTGAAGTAGCTGATGCTAATACTTTAATTGAAGTAGCTGCTGATGCTAATACTTTAATTGAAAGAGTTCGTAATGCTAAAAACCCATTACAGTTACTGTCATGTGCTGTTGCACTAAATGATTGCGAGATAAAGCGTTATGCGAAGGATCCCAATTCAATGAAAGTAATCAATTGTTATCCTGTAACGCAGGATGCCTCTGCGAGTGCTTACCAGATAATGAGCTACTTTTTATTGGACGAATCGCTAGCTAAGAATACAAATATTATAGCCACTGATAATGATAATATCCAAGATTTGTATGAACACCTTCTTGAAGAAGTGAAAGTCTTCATAAATGAGAAATATAAAAATGATTCACTCCTTCTTACTGTAGGTGAAAATCTGACGCGTAAGATAGTGAAGAAAATATTCATGCCAATGATCTATGGTAAAACTATAATGAGCACTGCAGTCTATCTGCAAGAGGCTTTACCACTCGATCTGGGTAAACGCTCAAAAACAGTGGCAAAAGTTTTTTATGAATTCTTTTCTTTGAAATATGCTAGGTTGTATTGCTTGATGAATTTGATTCAAGATATTGGTTGGTTCTCGTCAAAAAGGGATCTTGCTGTTTACTATAAAGTACCATTATATACAACCATACAGGATTATCGAAAATCATCTGAGACTCATATATGGGTCCACGATAAAAAATCTACTTCGAAGAGAAAGGTCACCCTCTCAATACCTTCTGATGAACGAGATAGTAGAAAAACGATGACATCAACCTTTGTCAACTTCATTCATCAAAAGGATGCCAGTCTCGCAATGAGTGTAGTCAGCTCCTTACTCAACCTTCCTACCCCTATCTACACTGTTCACGATAACTTTATATCAACAGCACCCTGTAGCAAAAAATTACCTGATTTGTATGCTCGTGCCTATATGGAAATGGGTCCACCTCTTGTAGTGATTAACGAGTTCATCTATATGAATTTATCAACACCCGGTTACCGCAAAAAATATCCATCATTCAAAAGAGTTATACCTTCTGGTGAACTCAAATCTCTCTTAAATAATTGCATTCCAGCAGAGCAGAGAAAGAAAGATAATACTTGGACTAAGAAGCAAAAAGAAATAATTCATTCATACAATGCCTATATAAATGCGGTGTGTGGTTATATCCAGCACGGCGATACAAATGATGATAGATATCATGCTCATGAAATGCAGTGGAAATCTTTCAAAAAGATGATTGCCTCTCAATATTGTTTACATTTTTAGCATGTTAGATAGAACTACAGAGGGTCTGATTCTTCTGAATAAGATGATATGTAGGTAGTTTGGTGTTTATAGCCGAATGCGACCCTCCCAAAGTAGTGACACCTTAGCCACGTTATAACACTACAAAGCTGAAAGAGCTAGAAGATTGCCAATAGCTAGCTCAAGAGATAGAAGCTTCTTTCTTGTGCTTTGATCTTATATATGATCATTCTTATATATGAGAATCTGATGGCAGTTGTTAACAACGTTGAGATTGTACCATTGGCACTAGACTTCGTTCTTAAACCTACTTATTTAACCTCTATCGCACTCTCGGGACTCCACAGGTGTTATGTTACATTAATGCCTAAACTACGCATGGGAAAGCAGCAACTACTATGAAACAAGTGTCCGGCAACAACTATTATGGGAAAGCAACAACAATGAAAGCAATGATTCGCCTAGCAGCCAAAACAACAAGTACTCAGGCTACAATTCTAATTCAAGTGAGCCTACGGATGACATGAAATCAACTATTGATCTGAGTGATTTAGAGAATAGCTCCGAGAATAGCTCAGGGAGTGATTCAGACTCAAGCTCCGGGAGTAATTATGTGAAACAGCGAAGTGAAACGAAGCGAAGCTCAGGCTACGGGTACGGCAGTTCTGATGAAAGCGATGGGAGTTCTGATGACAAGACTACTTCTGAAACGACTGATGGGACTACTAGCTCAGGTGGCAACGATAGCAATAACCATAACAGCAACGATAGCCATAACAAAGAGCCTTTCCCGCTGGTCGAGCATCTTTCAGAACCTTTCTCCAGGATCAAAGATCTAGACGACCCATAGTTCTGTGTGTAAGCCCAGACTCTGGAAAGAATGAATTGGAAATGTACCAGAACAGATCTGCAAATAGGGAACTTCGTGTCTCTTGCCATAGTATTTGACTAAGTAAGGAAGTAGCACCGGCGGCAGTTAACTAATAGGGCTTTTCCCTCTTTATAGGGCTTACCTCTTTGTTCCTTTGAGAGTCATCAGAGAATGGGAGGTACTAATATCGGAACTCGTGTCTTATGCTTCTTGTTTTCCTATACTAAGGTGTCCTCTCTTGCCTGGCTTATTAGCTCCCAAGACTTCACTGCAGGTCTAGCTCGTCGAAGACGTATAAATGAAACTGTGTAGATAGAGGTAAAGGTTACAAAATGATGTGCGCATATTCCTTTCCAAGGATTTCATCCCTGAACAAAGGTAAAGGCGATCAAAGCATTCGAAGGATAGGTTACGTAGTATCTTGATTGACTGTAAAAGAAAAGAGGTAAAGAAGCCAAGCACTCCGTGTTGAAAGGAAGTTAGCCGAGAAGGTTGTTTACTCGCTTAGTGTTATACGCTGAGGATATTTACTTGCTTTACTTGCAGAAAGCAGATTACAGATCTCCTGTTCAGGTAGGCAAACGGAAAGAAGCTTACGAAAGCATTCTTGGAAGCGCTCTTAGTTCAGTTCGGTAGAGCGTGAGTCTCCAAAACCTGATGTCGTAGGTTCAAATCCTTTCTACAGGAAGATAGCAAGCCATGCTAGAGCAGAGGAGAGGCCCGCTGATTGACCCGATTCAGATAAGAGATATTAAGTAGAAGGCTCAAAGAGCAATCAATCTAAGTAAACGAGATAGGGTTGATCCAAGCCCCATGTAGAAAGATAGCTTGTGCCAGATCAATCAATTCTCTTTGGAAGAATCAATTTCAATAGAAGTGACAACTATCTAATATCTAGTGCGGTTTCTAAGCCTCTCCCAATTTCTGTGACCAAAATCGCTTTGACTTATTCGACTAGACGGGGAAGGTCTGTCCCTTCTCCACTGGAAGAAAGTAGATGATCACGTAGGGCGAATGAATCAAAGAAAGGGAAACTTCTCCATCCCAGAAAGCGGAGTGACTTCTTGAATCTTTGAATAGAGAGCCCCATTAACCAGACAAGCTGGAGGAGACAAGCTACCTCACAGAAAGGATGACCAAGCTCAAAAATACTAGGATGTTTTTGGTTCTGGGGTTGGAGATTAAGTAAAATCCGAGTTGGATTAGCTTGGATAGGGATTTCGAACTCTAATCAAGGCAAGGCATAATGCCAATCCGAGAATCCTTTATCAAAAGCCTTTTTTTGGGCATAACAAGCCCTGCCAACCGTTGACTGGCATCTCAATAGACTCTAGCGAGGAACCCGGTTTGGCTTCAATTGAGCCAAGTAAGTTTTCGATTTCAATCTGGCCAGCAAGCCTAAGACGTCGTAATGCCTTTTTCTTCGTGCGCATAGAACCTTCCCACAGGGATATCACTATGTAAGTTCCTGCCCATATCACCAGTAGATCTGATTCATGAGTTGAAGTTAATCCGATGGACGAGCGGATAAGGAGAAGTTCGGGACAGATCCAGGAAAAACATGGAGAGAGCAGGGGACATACGTATTTGTTTGTATCACCACAAAATGCACCTAGCTCCGCTGCTATCCTCTCCGTACCAGTCTCGCTACTTCTTTCCTCTCCTACCTAGTCGAGCCTCTTACGATCCAATGACAGCTTTCTTTAGCTGATATCCGTAGTTTAGGCTTGAATGTAGCGTAACACCCATGCGATCTCATAATAGCGATATAACGCTCAATTATAGCCATATAATGTTAATGTATTTGATTCAAAGCCTTTAGAGTCCTACAATCAGCTTCTGAACCTCCAGATTACATATCTACGGGGTAGCTAAAGAAGAAGAAAGATATGTTGATGAACAAGTGAGTAAGACGCATTGAGGGCATAGAGAAGATATAGGTAGGTTCCTCAGCTGCGGGTAAACTCTCGGTTTGCCCTCAACTATATACGTTGATAGGGGATAATTTCTTTGCTAGCTACCAGCTAAAGGTGATACTATCTACAACTCCTGAAAGAAGGCCAAATAGTGTCTCATCCGACATTCCCTCTCTAAGGAATGCTTATTCAAACCATTTGTATTCACTTTATAATTTTATTCTTTATCTCTTTCTCCTTGCAATCCTTGGTAATCAATCACTTGAATAGTTTGGTTGTTCTCTTCCTATCGCTGTTCCGGAAGTATTGTTTTAACAGTCGTGTACAACTAAATATGGTTCTTCGCGAAGCGGGACTGTCTAGCAACACGTCTACTAAGAGAAATCCTTCGTATGAACACCAATGTGAAAGCTGGTTGTCCTAAACAAAGGTGAGTTAACTCTCATCTCAAGAGCTATCGTAGTAGCTGTCATTGCTCGAGCTTGTAGTGTAATCGTTGGTTACTCTGTCTTCGCTTGTAGTGGTATCGTTTACACTTGTAGTTAAGCTAGAATCATCATTCTTGCCATTGCTCTCATAATCATAGCTATCATAGTAGCTGCCATTGCTCTCATAATCATAGCTATCATAAGAAGGTAGGAAGTCAGCTAAAGATTCGAATCTTTCGTCTCCATCCATTTGTCGACTATCCATGTATTTAGAGTAAGCGACCTTGACACATGCTATACGATATTTGTACAACATCAAAAGTCGTTGGTCAGCATTATCTCCCTTCTCAGCTTCTCTTTTTAGCTCCATATGGGTTCTCTCTTTCCATACCCATACGTGTTGTGCTTTTTCTTTATCCTTGAATTTGTCAAGAAGTATCTTAACGTCTGGATCATAGGGATAAGGAATATCAGCTGAATAATCCCCAGCATACCAGTTGGATAGTGTAATATCTTCTACTCTTGTCTTACCTTCCCTGATGTCCTTCTGGGTCTTGAAGATAGCATAGGCCCGGTTTGCACATCTGATTTCAGATTTCCAATAATTGATTATTCTAGGGTTTACTACATCGTCTGAATTGAGTTTGCTTAGCATTTCTTCTGCTTTTGCTTTTCGATCCCAGATCTCTTTGTTATCCATTCTAATAACATAGTGTTCAATCAATTCATTTTCTCCGTAGGTGTCATGTTGAGAATAATCATCTACGTTTCGCGATGTAGTGGTTTCATTTGCAGTAGGCGCATAGGTAGAAGTAGGCTCACAAGTGCTAGTTGAATCAGTGGCTTCTCTTTTTCTTTCTTCTCTTTCTCTTCTAAGTTCTTTTACAATTTTAACCCATCCACTGCTAGTTGAAGAATGGTTCTCAGAAGTGTTAGTAGTCTCATTTTCTTTATCATCTATAGGAAGTATGATTTCATTCTTATTGTCACTGCCAGAGCCTGAATCACTACCTGAGCTATTGCTATTATCATTGCTTTCATTAGAACTGCCGTAGCCAGGGCTAGAGTCTGAATGATTGCCTGAGCTATCAGATTCTGAATGATTGCCTGAGCTATCAGATTCTGAAAGAATGCCTGATCTATCAGATTCTCTGTCAGCATCACTCTGATATGTTTCAAGCGTGGTATTTAGGCTTTCAAACGAATCTTTCTCAGAAGTGATTATCTTGATAATGTATAGCAAGTCCTCATGTGAGGAGTCTTTTAAGTCATCCACTTTAAAGGGTTTAGTATCAACCCAAACATTATTTGAAGTGAATACCACATGCCTTTTGGTACCGATATCCACATTCATCTCAAGACTCGTAGTTTTATTAAATATCTGAAGATTATTCCAATCAACACCAAAAGCCTCGTATGCGGAGTAGCAGTAGGTCCAACAATTGACATTGCCTTCTTAGCCGGCAAACGCGAATAAAAGCTTGAACTGAACTCGAGCTAGTCATTGGAACATTTATCGTTATGGTGCCTTCCGGAGGATCTTTAGGTGGTAATCGGAAATTGGCTCCTAATTGCCCTCCCTCTTG